TTTCGAATTCCATAGATAAATAAAATATGGGCGGGGGATATAATAAATGAAACGAAAGACTTTCTCAAAATTTGTATCTCCCCACTTGATATTTTTTAAACGGGTTGGACGAACTTGAAAATTTAAAACTTTACTTATTTAATAAGTAAACAATGGAACAATTGAATTGGATTCAGTTCGATGGTACGAAGGAGGTTGAGTGCTAACTCCCATTTGAATTAATCGATCACTCTTGCTATCGGATATTCATTTTCTATTCAAGAATTTTGGTAAAAACCTTCAACATATTTTATTATGAGAATCAATGCTACTACTTCTAGTTTTGGGTTTTCTGTGCCTGAAAAAAAAAACTTTGGTCGGATCGATCAAATCATCGGTCCGGTATTGGATGTAGCTTTTCCCCCGGGGAAGCTGCCTAATATTTATAACGCTCTGGTAGTTAAAGGTCAAGATACTATCAGCCAACCACTTAATGTGACTTGTGAAGTACAGCAATTATTAGGAAATAATCGAGTTCGGGCCGTAGCTATGAGTGCTACAGCTGGTCTAATGAGAGGAATGGAAGTGATTGACACGGGAGCTCCTCTCAGTGTTCCAGTCGGTGAAGCAACTCTCGGACGAATTTTCAACGTACTTGGAGAACCGGTTGATAATTTAGGTCCTGTCCATACTTGCACGACATCTCCTATTCACAGATCCGCGCCCGCCTTTATCCAATTAGATACAAAATTATCTATTTTTGAAACAGGAATTAAGGTGGTAGATCTTTTAGCTCCTTATCGACGTGGAGGAAAAATCGGGCTATTCGGGGGAGCTGGCGTGGGTAAAACAGTACTCATTATGGAATTGATCAACAATATTGCTAAAGCTCACGGGGGTGTATCTGTATTTGGCGGAGTGGGTGAACGTACTCGTGAAGGAAATGATCTTTATATGGAAATGAAAGAATCGGGAGTCATAAATAACCAAAATATTGAGGAATCAAAAGTGGCTCTAGTCTACGGTCAAATGAACGAACCACCGGGAGCTCGTATGAGAGTAGGTTTGACTGCTTTAACTATGGCAGAATTTTTTCGAGATGTTAATGAACAAGACGTACTTCTATTTATAGACAATATTTTCCGTTTCGTTCAAGCGGGATCTGAGGTATCCGCTCTATTGGGTAGAATGCCTTCTGCTGTGGGTTATCAACCGACCCTTAGTACCGAAATGGGTTCTTTACAAGAAAGAATTACTTCTACCAAGGAAGGATCCATAACGTCGATTCAAGCAGTTTATGTACCTGCAGACGACTTAACTGACCCCGCTCCTGCCACGACATTTGCGCATTTAGATGCTACTACCGTACTATCAAGAGGATTAGCTGCCAAAGGCATTTATCCGGCAGTAGACCCTTTAGAGTCAACGTCAACTATGCTCCAACCTCGGATCGTTGGTGAAGAACATTATGAAATTTCGCAAAGAGTTAAGCAAACTTTACAACGTTACAAAGAACTTCAGGATATTATAGCAATTCTTGGGTTGGACGAATTATCCGAAGAAGATCGTTTAACCGTAGCAAGAGCACGAAAAATTGAGCGTTTCTTATCACAACCTTTTTTCGTGGCAGAAGTATTTACTGGTTCTCCAGGAAAATATGTTGGTTTAACAGAAACAATTCGGGGGTTTCAATTGATCTTTTCCGGAGAATTAGATAGTCTTCCTGAACAGGCTTTTTATTTGGTAGGTAACATTGATGAAGTTACCGCGAAGGCTATGAACTCAGAAACGGAGAGCAAATTGAAGAGATGACCCTAAACCTGTGTGTATTGACTCCTAATCGAATTGTTTGGGATTCCGAAGTTAAAGAAATAATTTTATCTACCAATAGTGGCCAAATTGGTCTATTACCAAATCACGCCCCTATTGCTACAGCTGTAGATATAGGTATTTTGAGAATGCGCCTTGACGACAAATGGTTAACGATGGCTTTGATGGGCGGTTTTGCTAGAATCGGAAATAATGAAATCACTATTTTAGTAAACGACGCAGAGAAGAGTATTGATATTGATCCACAAGAAGCCCGGCAAACTCTGGAAATAGCGGAAGTTAACTTAAGGAAAGCGAAAGGGAAGAGAAAAATAATCGAGGCCGGACTTGCTCTCAGACGAGCGAGGACACGCGTTGAGGCTATCAATTTTATTTCGTAACTTAAACTGGTTGGTGTAATCAAAAGATAAGCTCTGTTTATATACTCTGTTTTTATTCTGCCAATTGAATACAATCAAACAAGTGGAATCATATTTTGGTGTAACGAAAAAACAAATGGAATTAAAAAATACAAAGTGAAATACAAAGAAAAGGATACAAAATGAGGGGGTAGAAAAACTAAAGTATTTCCCAATCAGTTATACCTCTACCTACTATTGGATTTGAACCAATGACTCCCACCGTATGAAAGCGGTACTCTAACCACTGAGTTAAGTAGGTTATTTATCATCAAAAAATGAAATACATCACA